CTTTCTACCATACTATTGTATCTCATAGAATACGGCTGATTCTAGTCTGCCCATTTCGTTTAAGGCGCGAAATTTTAATCCTTTTCTTCTCTATCAATTATTGCTAAGAACTAAAAAGTCAAGTTTAATTTAAATTAATCGCCTTGGCTGACTGTTTTTACGTATATTATAAGTAAAAAAGCGGTAGGAACTAGAATAAACAGTGCAGTAGCAATAAATGCGAGAATATTTACTTCCATAATCTCATTGTTTAATTTTTCTTTAATTCGCAATAACTCGGGAGTTAATCCCATAGAGATAATAAATCGTTCGCCTGTAAATTCAATGGGATGAATTACATCCCGATGATATCGAATCGGATCAATATCATGAATAACAATATCTGAGCTATCAAATCGATCCATGGTCAAGAATTAAATAGTATAACATAGGAAGATCTTTTATCCATACCGAACTCAAAATTTGATTCCTGATCCACTCAATAATTCCTTTATTTTTTTTTTTTTTATTTATAATTCTTTTACATTATTTCTTTTCTATAATCTACCACCCTCTTTGTACAATCATCTGATGAAGTATCATCGAACCACCTTTCCACTTACCATTGGTTCTAAACAAACCCCACCCAACCCTCGAAGCTAAATGAAAAAAAGGAAGGAGTTAAGTTCTAAACTCCTTTTTTTAATGATCTAATCTTCTTGGAAAACAAAAGAAGTATCATAAAGACGAGTACAAGTTCTGGTATAAAAAATATAATATTCCATTAAATTAACTATTTATATATAAAGTTAAAAGGTTTGTTCTTTCAAGGAAAAAACCCTTATAAAAAAAAAATTTCATTACCTCGTTAATAAAAAAGTGATCCTTGTTTGATCTTTATTTTTTAAATCCTCTTTACTTGAATTAGTAACGGGACGCATATATCAAAAGCTCAATGTGAAATTTGAATGAGATAGACTATTTCAAATTAGTGAAATTAGAAATTGAGGTTACACAAAATAGGGCCAGAAAAGGATATACTTTTAAGATTAAATCTATCGCAGTAACTATGTTAAATTTATTTTATATCGTACAAATTCCATTTATGTACTCCCGGGAAACATACAGTACTCTAACTCTATTCCACAGATCGGGAGTAATCAAAAAAAATAAAAAGCCAGACCCAGTACGGTATCCCGCGGAATCCTCAATCTGATGCTAATAAAATAATTGTACTAATAAAATAATAATTGTACTAATCCATATAGGTCTCTCTCCCATCAAATCCGTACTAATAGAAGAAATGGAAATTACCCCATTTGTTTGATGATAAATGTGAAAAAAAAAAAAGAGGGATCGCCGTTGGGAATGAAATTCTGCTATTTGTACTTCTTTTCACAAAAAATAGAGAGATGAATTTATATATTTTTTTATTGAATTTGGATTCGTCGGGACTGACGGGGCTCGAACCCGCAGCTTCCGCCTTGACAGGGCGGTGCTCTGACCAATTGAACTACAATCCCAAGTAAATACCATAATAAAATAAAGTATACATATTTTATTATTTCATTGTAACCCTTTCAATTTAGATTAGAATTAGCGTGTTGTAACAGAGCCGCGAGTGTGATATATTGATACCCATATGTATATTAACTTTAGTGAGAGCAGCCTGGATTATTACTAATCCTTTCGGTATTGCCAAATCAATTGGATAATAACTTTTTCAATGAAAAAAGTTATTTTATTTACTCTTTTCCTTAAACTTGACTTTATACTTAGAGATCCTGATATGAATCTAGATCATTAGCAAGGAATTTGTTGTAAAAATAGCGTCAATAAGTAGTGGTATAGATATATCAGAAAATTTTTCTCTTCCGTATTGGGGGATCGGACATTTCTGAAATAGCAACAAATGGGTTATATCATTTCAGGGTGGATCGGCGAATTATTGGGCCGAGCTGGATTTGAACCAGCGTAGACATATTGCCAACGAATTTACAGTCCGTCCCCATTAACCGCTCGGGCATCGACCCAGGAAGAATCAATTCCAGGCTTATTGATAATCCACGATCAACTTCCTTTCGTAGCACCCTACCCCCAGGGGAAGTCGAATCCCCGCTGCCTCCTTGAAAGAGAGATGTCCTGAACCGCTAGACGATGGGGGCATACTTGCACGACCGCCATCATACTATGCTCATAGTATGAATAGTTTTTTTAAATTGTCAATATAATGGAATGGTATGACTCGATACGAAGGATCTTTCCGTCTTTCACGATTCTATAGAATTCTTTTCACTAAAAAATTTGTTTCAAAGGCCACTCCGAATCTCTTTATCAATGATTCAATGAAATATCTTGGATCTATGTTAAATTAGTGGATACATGTATCACTCTAATGAATTTAGTTATGATGTCAATTATGGTAGGTCTTGAAACAATTCATTGTATTGATATTTATCAAATAACTATTTTACCTAGTATTCACTAGTATACCCTAACCCTATATTTAATTTACTGGATA